TTTTGTTTTATTTATTTATATGAAAATTTATTAAAAATGGTTTTAGTAATATTTTAAATAAATAATTTAATTATATTTATATATATATATATATTAAATATTTAATGTATTAATATTTATTTATATATATTAATTATTAAAAAATTAAAATTAATTATATTAATATATTATAATTTATACGTATATTAATTGTTTAATTCTTAATTTAGTTTTTAATATAAATATTATGAAAAAGAAAGAAAGAAAAATATTTAAAATTTAATAATTTATATTAAATATTTTAATATAAAAAAAAAAAAAAAAAAATTCTATTTAAAAAAATTCACATATAAATAAATTTTTTATGGTTTATATATTTTATTTAAAATTTATTTTACATATAAATTTTAGTGTTAATTTTAGATTATTTAAATAATAATTTATGTTTATATGTAGTAATTAATATTAAATTATTTAAGAAATTAAGATTTAGTAATATTTTAATTAATAACAAATTTTGTGCCAGCAGTTGCGGTTATACAAAAGTTAAATTAAATTTTATTAGTAATTAATTAATAAAAATATATTATAATAAAAATTTTAAATTATTAGGTGAAATTTTAATTTAATGAAATTTTATATATTTATTTATGATTTAATAAATTTTATAAAAAACTAGGATTAGATACCCTATTATTAAAATTTAAAATTAAAATACTAAAATAGTAAATAATTATTTATTGAAACTTAAATAATTTGGCGGTATTTTAGTTCATTTAGAGGAATCTGTTTAATAATTGATATTCCACGAATAAATTTACTTAGTTTATAATTTTGTATATCGTTGTTAAAAAAATATTTTTTAATAAAATTAATATTTAAAAATTATTATATAAATTTAAATCAGATCAAGATGCAGATTATAATTAAGAATATAATGGATTACAATAAATTTATTTAAATGAATATTAATTTGTAATAATTAATTGAAAGTGGATTTAAATGTAATTTTATTTAGTTTAATAAAATGATTAAAAATTAAAATATGTACATATTGCCCGTCGCTTTCATATAAATAAAAGTTGAAATAAGTCGTAACAAAGTAGAGGTACTGGAAAGTGTTTCTAGAAAGAACAAATTAGAGCTTGAGTTTAAAGTATTTCATTTACATTGAAAAGATATTAAAAATTAATTAATTTGAGGGGAAAAATTAATTAATTAATATTATAATAGAAAAATTTTTAAATAAAGATATTTTAAGGGGGTTAAAGTATTTTTAAAGAAAAAATTAAATAATTTATAGTAAATTAGTATTGTAAAAGAATTTTGAAATAGTTGAAATATAAAATTAGTTTAAAGTAATTTTAATTTAATGTATCTTGGGTATCAGAGTTTATTAAAAAATATTTTTAGAAAAAAAATTCTCGAGTTTAAAAGAGATAATTAATTAATAAAGTTATTGTGGCATAAATATTTTAAATAATTAATTGGAAATGAAATGTTAATCGTTTTTAAATATATCTAGTTTTTTTAGAAAAAAATTTAATTTTATTTTCTCTTATGAAAAAATTAATTAATTAATTTTTTCATAAGAGAAAATTATATTTTAAGGGATAAGCTTTAATTTAAATTTATATAAATTTAGTTAAATTTAAATTGAAATTTTTATGATTTATATTGTTAAAAAATTTTAATTTATTATAAATAATTTCATTTAAAATAAAATTTAATAAATTTTTATATTTTTATAAAAAAAAATTTTTTAATTTTATAAAATTTGATATAATGATAAAATTAGTATATAAAATTATAAATTTAAAAATAATTATTTTTAATAAAATTAATTAAAAGGAATTCGGCAAAAATTTATATTCACTTGTTTATCAAAAACATGTCTTTTTGAAAATAATATAAAGTCTAATCTGCCCACTGATTTAATAATTGAAGGGCTGCAGTATTTTGACTGTACAAAGGTAGCATAATCATTAGTCATTTAATTGATGACTTGTATGAAGGATTGGATGAAATATAAACTGTCTCTTAATTAAATATAGAATTTAATTTTTTAATTAAAAAGTTAAAATAAGTTAAAAAGACGAGAAGACCCTATAGAGTTTTATAAGTGAATTAATTGAGATTATTTAAATAAAAAAAAATTAAAATTAATTTATTTATTTTGTTGGGGTGACAAAAAAATATATTTAACTTTTTTTAATGTTTAAACATTTATAAGTGATTAAATGATCCAGTAGTATTGATTATAAGAAAAAATTACCTTAGGGATAACAGCGTAATTTTTTTTTTTAGTTCAAATAAGAAAAAGAGTTTGCGACCTCGATGTTGGATTAAGATAAAATTTAAATGCAGAAGTTTAAAATTTTTGATCTGTTCGATCATTAAAATCTTACATGATCTGAGTTCAAACCGGTGTAAGCCAGGTTGGTTTCTATCTTTTAAAAGTTAAAATATTTTAGTACGAAAGGATTAAATATTTAAATTAAATTTATATTTTTGAATTTTATTAAATAAATTTTTATAATTATTAATATAAATAATAATAAATAATATATATATATATATATATATATATATAATACTATTTTGGCAGAAAAATGTAATGATTTTAGAGTTCATTAATATATAATTAAATTATATAGATAGTATATGTTTATATTTGATGTTTATATAATTGTAGTTGGGTTGTTAATTTTAATTATTGGAGTTTTAATTGGGGTTGCTTATTTAACTTTATTAGAGCGTAAAGTTTTAGGATACATTCAAATTCGTAAAGGTCCAAATAAAGTAGGATTTATGGGTATTTTACAGCCTTTTTCTGATGCTATTAAATTATTTACTAAGGAGCAAACTTATCCTAATTTTTCTAATTATCTTAGATATTATTTTTCTCCTGTAGTAAGTTTTATTTTATCTTTAATAATTTGATTATTAATTCCTTATTATTTTAATTTAATTAGATTTAATTTAGGGATTTTATTTTTTTTATGTTGTACTAGATTAGGGGTTTATACTGTAATAATTGCTGGTTGATCATCTAATTCAAATTATGCTTTATTAGGAGGTTTGCGGGCTGTAGCTCAAACTATTTCTTACGAAGTTAGTTTAGCTTTAATTTTAATATCAAGAATTATTATAATTATGGATTTTAATTTATTAAATTTTTTTTTTTACCAAGAAATAATTTGATTTATTGTTTTAATATTTCCATTAAGATTGTGTTGAATGAGATCTAGATTAGCAGAAACTAATCGTACTCCCTTTGATTTTGCTGAAGGTGAAAGTGAATTAGTTTCTGGGTTTAATATTGAATATAGAAGAGGAGGATTTGCTTTAATTTTTTTAGCGGAATATTCAAGAATTTTATTTATAAGAATATTATTTGTTTTATTATATTTAGGAGGTTTCAATTTAAGATTTATATTTTATTTAAAGTTAAGATTTATTTCTTTTTTATTTATTTGAGTTCGGGGTACTTTACCTCGTTATCGATATGATAAATTAATATATTTAGCTTGAAAAAGATATCTACCAATTTCATTAAATTTTTTATTATTTTTTTTAGGTCTTAAAATTTTATTATTATAATTTAATTTTTTTTAGTATAAATTAATAGAAATAATATTCTTTCTTAAGTTTTCAAAACAAATGCTTATAACAAGCTCATTAATTTATTAATTAAATAATAGATTATCTCAATATTTGTTTATAAAAGGGTTAATAATAAAATAAGAGAAATAAAGAACAGTTAATAATTGTCCTGTAATAATATAAGGATCTTCAACTGGTCGAGCTCCAATTCAAGTTAATAAAATAACAATTGTTACTATTGATCAAAATAAAATTTGATTAATAGGGTAAAATTGAATACCTTGAATTTTTTTATTAAATGTAAATGGAAGAATAATTAAAATTAAAATTGATATTACTAATGCAATTACCCCTCCTAATTTATTAGGGATTGATCGTAAAATTGCATAAGCAAATAAGAAGTATCATTCAGGTTGAATATGAACAGGAGTAACTAATGGATTAGCGGGGATAAAATTATCAGGATCTCCTAGTAAATATGGATTTGTTAGTGTTAAAATAGTTAATAAAAATAATAAAATAATAAATCCAATTAAGTCCTTAAAAGTAAAAAAAGGATGGAAGGGAATTTTATCTAAATTACTATTTATTCCTAATGGGTTATTAGATCCTGTTTGATGTAAAAATAATAAATGAATTATAGTTATTATAAGAATAATAAAGGGTAAAAGAAAATGAAATGTATAAAATCGGGTTAATGTAGCATTATCTACAGCAAATCCCCCTCAAATTCAATTTACTAATATCACCCCTAAAGAAGGGATAGCAGATAAAAGATTTGTAATAACAGTTGCCCCTCAAAAAGATATCTGACCTCATGGTAGAACATATCCTATAAATGCTGTTGCTATTAATAAAAATAAAATAATAACTCCTACTATTCAAGTATATTTTAAATTAAATGATTCGTAGTAAATTCCTCGTCCAATATGTAAGTAAATACAAATAAAAAAAAAAGAAGCTCCATTAGCATGGATTGTTCGAATTAATCAACCATAATTTACATTTCGGCAAATATAATTTACTCTATAAAAAGCTATTTCAATATTAGCAGTATAGTATATTGTTAAAAATAATCCTGTTAAAATTTGGATAATTAAACATAAAGCTAATAATGATCCAAAATTTCATCAAGCTGAAATATTTGAAGGTGAAGGTAGATCAATTAATGACCCATTAATAATTTTTAAAATAGGATGAGTTTTTCGTAAAGTTAAAAATTTATTTGTCATTAAATTAATTTAAAGATGAACGAATTGGTCCATAAAAAATATTAGTAATTTTTACAACTGCAATTAAGGTAATAAATAAATAAATAATTAATATTATTATAATTAAAAATGTTTGATTATTATATAATTTTCTTAAATTAATTTTATTTTCATTGTTAAAAAATAATATTAAATCATAAAAATTAATTATATCTGAGTTTATTGAAAGATTTATTCAAGATATGTTATTGAAATATATAAGTTGAATTAATAAAGTAAATACAAATAAAAAAAAAAATATTTTTTTTATATTAAATATAGGTTTGAATATTTCATTTGAGGCAATTCTTGAAACATAAATAAAGAGGACTAATAAACCTCCTAAAAAAGTAAGAAATAAAATATAGGAAAATCAATAAGTTTTAATTATCATACCTGTTAGTAAGCAAGTTAATAAAGTTTGAATTAAAATTATTAATCCTATAGATAAAGGGTTATTTAAAAATAATATAATAAAAGAAATTATAATTAATAATAATGAAAAAGTTAATTTTATAATATCAAATCAAAGAATAGTTTAATTAAAATAATAATTTTGGAGATTATTGATAAAGAGATTCTTTTTCTTTGAAGTTTTTAAAGTAAATTACTTAACTTTGATTTACAAGACCAATATTTTTTTTTAAACTATAAAAACAAATGATAATTTTAAATATATGAATTATTTTTATTTTAATATTTATTGTTGGAAATTTAATTTTTATTTCTAAACATAAACATTTATTAATTGTTTTACTTAGATTAGAATTTATTGTTTTAAGAATTTTTTTCTTTATATTAATTTATTTAAGTTTTATTGATTATGATATATATATATTAATAGTATTTTTAGTTTTTTCAGTTTGTGAGGGGGCTTTAGGTTTATCTATTTTAGTTTCAATAATTCGAACTCATGGGAATGATTATTTTCAGAGATTTAATTTATTATAGGTGGTAGTAATTATTTTAAGTTTAATTGTTATTAATTAAAATATAATGATAAAGTTTTTAGTTATAATAATTTTTATAATTCCTTTTTGTTTTATAAAAAATATATTTTGAATGGTTCAGATAATATTATTTTTATTAATATTTTTATTTATAAATTTAAGAATAAGTTTAAATTTATTTTGTAATATAAGATATATAATATCTTGTGATATTATATCTTATGGTTTAATTATATTAAGAATTTGAATTTCTATTTTGATAATTATAGCTAGAGAAAATTTATATAAAATAAATTTTTATTTAAATTTTTTTTTATTTAATGTAATTTTTTTATTAATTATATTATATTTAACTTTTAGAACAATAAATATATTTATATTTTATTTATTTTTTGAGGGGAGATTAATTCCTACTTTATTGTTAATTATTGGTTGAGGGTATCAACCTGAACGAATTCAAGCTGGTATATATTTATTGTTTTATACTTTATTTGTTTCTTTACCTTTATTAATAGGAATTTTTTATACTTTTAATGAAATAAATTGTATAATAATTTATTTTTTAAAATTTTTTAATTTAAATATTTATATGTTGTATTTTTCTATGATTTTAGCTTTTTTAGTAAAAATACCTATATATTTTGTTCATTTATGATTGCCTAAAGCTCATGTTGAAGCTCCTGTTTCAGGATCAATAATTTTAGCTGGTATTATGTTAAAATTAGGGGGTTATGGTTTATTACGATTATTAATTTTTTTACAAGAGATTAATTTAAAATTAAATTATATTAGAATTGTTATTAGATTAATTGGGGGTTTTTATATTAGATTAAAATGTTTTTGTCAAGTAGATATTAAATCATTAATTGCTTATTCATCTGTTGCTCATATAAGAATTGTTATTAGTGGTATTATAATTATAAATTATTGAGGGTTTATTGGTTCATATATTTTAATAATTGGGCATGGTTTATGTTCATCTGGGATATTTTGTTTAGCTAATATTAGATATGAACGTTTACATAGACGAAGATTATATATTAATAAGGGTATAATAAATTTTATACCTTCAATGAGATTATGATGATTTTTATTAATATCTTCTAATATGGCTGCTCCTCCTAGATTAAATCTTATAGGAGAAATTAGTTTAATTAATAGATTAATAAGATGATCTTGGATTTCTATATTAATGTTAATGTTAATTTCTTTTTTTAGAGCTGGTTATAGTTTATATTTATATTCATTTGTTCAACATGGAAAATATTATTCTGGTATTTATAGTTATTATACAGGTGTTTCTCGAGAATATTTAATGTTAATATTACATTGATTGCCTTTAAATATTTTAGTTTTAAAGATTGATTATAGAATAATTTGATTTTATTTAAATAATTTAAAAAAAAATATTGATTTGTGGTGTCAAAAATATGAATAAATTCATTTTAAATTATTAATAATATAAAATATTCCATTTGTTTTATTTCATTTATTTTTTTATTTTTAATAAGAATAATAAATTTTATTTTTATAATTTATTTTATTATAAATAATATAACTATTTTATTAGAGTGGGAAATTATTTCTTTTAATTCAATAACAATTGTAATATCTATTTTGTTGGATTGAATATCTTTATTGTTTATAATATTTGTTTTTTTAATTTCTTCTGTTGTTATTTATTATAGAAAAAGATATATAAGATCTGAGTTGAATTTAAGACGATTTATTATTTTAGTTTTATTATTTGTTTTTTCAATAATATTATTAATTATTAGTCCTAATATTATTAGAATTTTATTAGGTTGAGATGGATTAGGGTTAGTTTCTTATTGTTTAGTAATTTATTACCAAAATTTAAAGTCTTATAATGCAGGAATATTAACAGCTTTAAGAAATCGAATTGGGGATGTTCTTATTTTGATAGCAATTGCTTGAACTATAAATTATGGAAGTTGAAATTATATTTTTTATTTGGAGTTTATAAGTAATGATTGAGAAATAAAAATAATTGGTGGGTTAATTATTATAGCAGCTATAACAAAAAGTGCTCAAATTCCTTTTAGATCGTGATTACCTGCTGCTATAGCAGCACCTACACCTGTTTCTGCTTTAGTTCATTCTTCTACTTTGGTTACAGCTGGTGTTTATTTATTAATTCGTTTTAATATGTTGTTATTAGATATATTTTTTTTAAAGTTATTATTATTATTATCAGGATTAACTATGTTTATAGCTGGTATTTCTGCTAATTATGAGTTTGATTTAAAAAAAATTATTGCTTTATCAACTTTAAGACAATTAGGTTTAATAATAAGAATTTTAAGAATAGGATTTCCTGATTTAGCTTTTTTTCATTTATTAACCCATGCTATGTTTAAGGCTTTATTATTTATATGTGCTGGAGTTATTATTCATATAATGAATGATACTCAAGATATTCGATTTATAGGAGGTATTAGATCTTATATTCCTTTAACTTCTTTATGTATAAATATTTCGAATATAGCTCTTTGTGGGATTCCTTTTTTAGCTGGGTTTTATTCTAAGGATTTAATTTTAGAATTAGTTAGATTTAGAAATTTAAATTTAAGAATTTTTTTTTTATATTATGTTTCTACAGGATTAACTATATTTTATACTTTTCGTTTAACTATATATTTAATGGTAAATGATTATAATTTGGTGAGAATTTATAATTTATATGATGAAGATTATGTTATATTAAAAAGAATATTTGTTTTATTATTTATAAGAATTATTAGAGGAAGATTTTTAAGATGATTAATTTTTTCTTACCCTTATATAATTTATTTACCTTTTAATTTAAAAATAATGGTAATTTATGTGAGATTAATTGGAGGATTTTTAGGCTATTTAATTAGAAATATAAAAATTTATTCTGTTAATAAATTTATTATAACTTATAATTTAAGAAATTTTTTATGCGTAATATGATTTATACCAAATTTATCAACTTATGGTTTAAATTATTATTTTTTAAATTTTGGTCAAAATTTATTAAAAAACATTGATTTAGGTTGAAGAGAATTATATAGAGGGTTTGGTATAATAAATATTATAAAAAAATATTCTGTATTTTATAATATTTATCAAATTAATAATTTTAAAATTTATTTATTTAGATTTATTATTTGAATGATAATTATTTTATTTATATTATTATTTAATAATTAGTTAAATTAATTTAAATAGCTTATAAATTAGAGCATAATATTGAAGATATTAAGGAGATAAAATTATCTTTAAATAATAATATATATATATATATATATATATATATATTTATATTTATATTTATAAAAAAAAATATTTTATTTTTACAATGAAAATGTAAAGTTTTAATTAAACTATATAAATAGAAATATTAATGGAATTTAACCACTAAAAATTAAGTTAGCAGCTTAATTTTAATCTTTATATTTCATATTTTAATTGGAATAATAATTCAATTTTATCATTAACAGTGATATACCTCTTTTTGGTTTCAATTAATAAGAAGTAAGTAAATTAGAAATAAAGTAATAAATAAGGAGTATAATTACTCTTTCTTTTAAGTCGAAATTAAATGCAAAATTGCTTCTTATTTACTTTAAGATAAATTATTACAAATTAATATTTTTTGAATGCAAATCAAATGTTTTATTTAAACTATAATCCTAATTTAATTGGTTCAATTTAATATATTTTGATTTCATTCATGATATAGGCCGATCAATAAAATTAAAATAAAAAAAAATCTAATTTTTGTTCAAAAAATAAAATTCACTATTTTAAATAGGGGGATAATGGGAAAAATAAGTGCAATTTCTACATCAAAAATTAAAAAAATTACGGTAATTAAAAAAAAATGTAAAGAAAATGGAATTCGAGCTGAAGATTTAGGATCAAACCCACATTCAAAGGGGGAACATTTTTCTCGATCTGAGAAAGTTTTTTTTGACAGAATAACAGATAAAAATATTATAATATTAGAAACTAGTATAATAATTAAAAAAATATTTGTTATTAAAATAATTATTTATATTAAAATTATTAAACTTTTTGATTGGAAGTCAAATATACTAAATATATTATATAAATAATTAATTTCCTCATCAATAAATAGAAATATAAAGGAATAATCATACTACATCTACAAAATGTCAATATCAAGCTGCTGCTTCAAACCCAAAATGATGATTTCTAGAGAAATGGTTACTTAAATGACGGATTAAACAAATAAGAAGAAATAAAGTTCCAATAATTACATGTAATCCATGAAATCCTGTTGCTATAAAAAATGTTGAACCATAAACACTATCAGCAATAGTAAAAGGAGCTTCAAAATATTCATAAGCTTGAAGAATTGTAAAGTAAATTCCTAAAATAATTGTAATAAAAAGACCTTGTGTTATTTGAGAATTATTATTTTCTATAATAGCATGATGTGCTCATGTTACTGAAACTCCTGAACTAATTAAAATAATTGTATTTAATAAAGGAATTTGGAAAGGATTAAATGGGATAATATTTGTTGGGGGTCAAATAGCTCCAATTTCAATATTAGGGGCAAGTCTTCTATGGAAAAATGCTCAAAAAAAAGAAACAAAGAAAAAAATTTCAGAAACAATAAATAAAATTATTCCTCATCGTAATCCTTTGGTAACTAAAATTGTATGTTTACCTTGTAAGGTTCCTTCTCGACAAATATCTCGTCATCATTGATATATTGTTAAAATAACGATAAAATAACCTAAAATTAATAAATTTATATTAAAATTGTGAAATCATTTTACTATACCTGTGACAAGAACTATAACTCCAACAGCTCCTGTTAAAGGTCATGGTCTGTAATCTACTAAGTGAAATGGGTGGCTATAATTTGTTTTCATTAATTTACTTCTCTAGAATATAATGTTCTTAAAATTGCAATTACATAGGATTGAATAATTGCTACTGCAGATTCTAAAACTAATAATAAAATTTGAATGATAACTAAAAATAAAATAAAGTAAGAGCTTATTCCAGGTCCAGTACCTCTTAAAAGAGTTATTAATAAATGACCTGCGATTATATTTGCAGTTAAACGAACAGCTAAAGTTCCTGGTCGAATAATATTTCTAATAGTTTCAATTAAAACTATAAATGGTATTAAAACACCGGGTGTTCCTTGAGGGATTATATGAATAAATATATGTTGAGAGTTGTTAATTCAACCATAAATTATAAATCTTAATCATAAAGGTAGTGAAATTGATAAAGATAAAGTTAAATGACTTGTTCTGGTAAAAATATATGGAAATAATCCTAAAAAATTATTAAATAAAATAAAGGAAAATATTGAAATAAAAATAAAAGTAGAACCTTGGAAATAGTTATTTTTTAGTAAAGTTTTAAATTCATTATGAAGTTTTAATAAGATAAAATTTCAAAAATAGTAATGTCGATTAGGGATTAATCAAAATGAATAGGGAATAAATATAATTCCTAAAATTGTTCTAATTCAATTAAAGGGGATATTAAATAAATTAGTAGAGGGGTCAAAAATTGAAAATAAATTACTTATCATTTTCAATTGAAGTTTTTTAACTTTAAAGTTAAATTATTGTTGTTTTTATTAGAAATTTTTTTATTAAAAACATAATAATTTATAATATTAAAAATTAAATAAATTAATAAAAAGAAAAAAAAAGAAATTAATCAATTAATTGGTATTATTTGTGGAATAAAAGAATATTACATTAAATAGTAATAATTTAAATTTGACATATTTATGTTATAAATTTAACTAATTCTTTATTTAATTTCATTAGAAGTAAATGCTAATTTACTATAAAATGGTTTAAGAGACCAGTACTTGCTTTCAGTCATCTAATGAGGAATAATTATTAATTCAATTAATAAAATTTTTAATTGAGATTCTTTCGATTACAATAGGTATAAATCTGTGATTAGCTCCACAAATTTCAGAACATTGCCCATAAAAAATTCCAGGACGATTGATAAAAAAGTTAGTTTGGTTAAGACGTCCAGGGTTAGCATCTACCTTCACTCCTAATGATGGGACAGTTCATGAGTGAATTACATCTGTAGCAGTGACTAAAATTCGAATTTGATTATTTATAGGGAGAACAATTCGGTTATCAACATCTAATAGTCGAAAATTGCTAGGAGATATTTCATTAGAGGGGATTATATAGGAGTCAAATTCAATATTATGAAAATCTGAATATTCATATCTTCAATATCATTGATGTCCAATGGATTTTAATGTAATTAAAGGATTATTTAATTCATCTAATAAATATAGTAAACGTAATGAAGGTAAAGCAATAAAAATTAATGTAACTGCTGGTAAAATAGTTCAAATTAATTCAATTATTTGACCTTCTAGTAAAAATCGGTTAATATATTTGTTAAATAAAAGTCTTGATATTAAATAACCAACTAAAATTGTAATTATAATAAGAATAACTAAAGTATGATCATGAAAAAAAATAATTTGTTCTATTAAAGGAGATGCTCCATTTTGTAAATTAAAATTAGATCAAGTTGCAATTTCTAAAAAAAGGATATACCTTTATAAATGGGGTTTAAATCCATTACATATAATCTGCCATATTAGAAGTTTCTTAAAATAGGTAATTCATTATATGAATGTTCAGCAGGAGGTAAATTTTGATATCATTCAATTGAAGATGATAGATTTAAGGCAAATAAAGCAATTCGTTGGTTAATTAATGATTCTCATACAATAATTAATATAAATATGATAGCTAATAAAGAAATATAAGACCCTAAAGATGATACAATATTTCATGAAATGTAACAATCAGGATAATCTGAGTATCGTCGAGGTATTCCAGCTAAACCTAAAAAATGTTGAGGGAAAAAGGTTAAATTTACCCCAATAAATATAACGAAAAATTGAATTTTTAAAAGATAAGGATTTAAAGATAATCCTGTAAATAAAGGATATCAGTGAATAAATCCACCTAAAATAGCAAATACAGCTCCTATAGATAAAACATAATGAAAATGAGCTACTACATAATAAGTATCATGAAGAGTAATATCAATTGATGAATTAGATAAAATTACTCCTGTTAATCCTCCAACTGTAAATAAAAATACAAACCCTAATCTTCATAAAATAGAAGGGGAATAATTAATTTGTGTTCCATGAAAGGTTGCTAATCATCTAAAAATTTTAATTCCGGTAGGAACAGCAATAATTATAGTTGCTGATGTGAAATAAGCTCGAGTATCAATATCTATACCTACAGTAAATATATGATGAGCTCATACAATAAATCCTAATAATCCAATTGCTAATATAGCATAAATTATCCCTAAACAACCAAATGTTTCCTTTTTTCCACTTTCTTGGGAAATAATATGTGAAATTATTCCAAATCCTGGTAAAATTAAAATATATACTTCTGGATGACCAAAGAATCAGAATAAATGTTGGTATAAAATAGGATCTCCTCCTCCAGCAGGATCAAAAAAAGATGTATTTAAATTTCGATCTGTTAATAATATTGTAATAGCCCCAGCTAAAACAGGTAATGAGAGTAATAGTAAAAATGCAGTAATTCCTACAGCTCAAACAAATAAAGGTATTTGATCGAAGGATAGGTTATTTAATCGTATATTAATAATTGTAGTAATAAAATTAATGGCTCCTAAAATAGAAGAAATTCCTGCTAAATGAAGAGAAAAAATAGCTAAATCTACAGAACTTCCTCCATGTGCAATATTAGATGAAAGTGGGGGGTACACTGTTCAACCTGTTCCTGCTCCATTTTCTACAATTCTTCTTGAAATTAATAAAGTTAAAGAAGGAGGAAGTAATCAAAAACTTATATTATTTAATCGAGGGAATGCTATATCTGGGGCTCCTAATATTAATGGTACTAATCAATTTCCAAATCCTCCAATTATAATAGGTATAACTATAAAAAAAATTATAATAAAAGCATGGGCTGTAACAATAGTATTATAAATTTGATCATCACCAATTAAAGATCCAGGATTTCCTAATTCAGCTCGAATTAATAATCTTAGTGAAGTTCCTACTATTCCTGCTCAAATTCCAAAAATAAAATATAATGTTCCAATATCTTTATGATTTGTTGAGTAAAGTCATTTTCGCTATATTTAAATAAAATGGCTGAGGTTATAAGCGATAAATTGTAAATTTATTAACGAGAAATTTCTCTTTTATTAATAAAGCTTTATATTCAATAATGATATAAAATTGCAAATTTTAAGGAGTAGAAAATTCTATTAAGGCTTAAAGAATATTTCTTTATAAATAATTTTGAAGATTATTAGTTTAATTTAACTTAAAACCTTAATAAAAAAAAAAAGTTCTAAGAATTATTCCTATTAAAGAAATAAAGGAAAAAAAATTAATTATTATGAAATAATTATTTTTAATAAAAATTTTAAATCATTTTATTTTTAAATAATTAAATATAAAAGCGGAATAACTAATACGAATATAAAAAAATAATATAATTAAACTTATTATAATAAAAGTAAAAGTTATTAAATATATATTATTATTAATTAAAAAATTAATAATAATTCATTTAGGGAAAAATCCTACAAAAGGAGGTAATCCCCCTAAAGAAAGAAAATTAATTAATAAATTAATTTTAATAAAAAAATTTATATTATTAATAAATAGTTGATTAATAAAATATATGTTTAAAATATAAAATAAAAAGCATATAATTCTAATTATAAATGAGTATATAAAAATATAGAAAAATCATAGTGTTTCTCTAATTATAATAGAAGAAAGTATTCATCCTAAATTATTAATGGAAGAAAAAGCTATTAATTTACGTAAAGAAGTTTGATTTAATCCTCCAATAGCTCCAATTACAATATTTATAATAATAATAATAGTAATAAAATTTTTATTAAGGTAATAAGATAAAATAATTATAGGGGTGATTTTTTGTCATGTTATTAAAATAAATCTATTAAATCAAGATAAACCTTCAATAATATTGGGGAATCAAAAATGGAAGGGGGTACTTCCTATTTTTATAAGTATTGAGGAATTTATTATAATAGAAATAAAATTATTTATTTCAAAATTTTTTATAAGGGTTATTTTAACTAAAATTGTAAATAGAAAGTTAATAGAAGCAATGGATTGAGTAAGAAAATATTTCAAAGATGCTTCTGTAGACATTAAATTATTAGAATTAGAAATTAGGGGGATAAATCTTAAAAGATTAATTTCTAAACCAATTCAACATCCAAACCATGAGTTAGAGGAAATAGAAATTAAAGTTCTAAAAAATAAAATAAAAAGAAAAAATATCTTATTAGAATTAAATAAAAAAAAAATCTAAAATAGAAATTTACATTTCTTTTGAGAATTTACAATTCAAAATTATATATTTTAGTGTAAGATGCACAATAGTTTTTGATACTATTAGGTATAGTTTAATTCTATAAAATATAATAAAGGTAAAATAATTACTTAATTTATCCTATCAGAATAACCCTTTAATCAGGCACTTTATTTTTAAAAAAAAGGTATTTCCTTTATAGTTGGGGTATGAACCCAAAAGCTTAGTTTAGCTTATTTTTAA